CGTACCGGACCAAAAGTCTCCTCTTTTTGTTTTATTTTAGCTAGATCCCCTAATCATTGATTCAAGGAAGAAGGGAGAAGGAAAGGTTGGCTTTGATTCCAGATGTTGACGTAATAGAAGGAAAAGTCCCTTGCTTAAGCCACAGGGCTAGATCGGGCGTGAATACCAGATATCAAATATACTTTCTGGGTGTTCTCCGGGGTGTTTTATTTTATTGAAATAAACGAAATAAACAAGGGCCAATACAATAGGGGATCCTACGGCCTAAACATCTTCTTCTCGTATCGCAGGGTGTTCTCAAACGGCGAAGCCTTAACTCCCTCCCGCATAGCAATTCAATGGTGAGCGAGCCTAGTGGTTCACTTAACAGAAGCACTAGGTGAGCGGGTGCAGGACGAAAGAGATAGATTTCTTTTATTCATTCCCCCGCACCGCTATGGATGGATTTAATGTAGTACCTTATTACCTCACTGGGAGAGAAGGAAGGGAAGACACAGACTCACAATAAGAGGGACTTTCTAGCTATCCTGCCTACGCTATTACATAGCAGACAGACTTTATTTGGTAGCTACATGCCCAAGGTAAACCATTCCCAAAAAGAACCGTGTCCCATACCAACTACCAAAGGAAAGAAGAAGACACCCATTTAATAACATTCTTATCTGTCCTATCTTGATCTAACCGCCTGGGAAGACCGATTGGAACCAATACCGCTAAAGAAAAGGTACGTTCCGAGGCCTATAAACTTTGAATCCTCTGCAAGATAGCACAGGCTCTTTGCCACGTGAATCATAATAGGCTGCTGTTAGCATGTTAGTTGCCTCTTACCTGACCCTTCTTACTGGATTTCCGGTCTTTCCTGATGGTGAATAAGCGCGGATTAATTAGCAGGTAACTTGATATTTCATAAAACTGGTAGAGTAGAAAGATTAGCTCTTCGCGGCAAATAATGGATTAGATTAAAGAACAGTCGTAAGGCTGCATTGATCGAATAGATGACTAAGGCTTAGAACTGATAGCAATTGAATCAGCTGTTGATGCAATAGAAGTAGAAGGTCTTTCTGCCCCCTGCTCTCGAACGTGCTCTTGTCGCAATTGAATCTGAATACCAGATTTTCTGGGTATTGGCAGTGAATCAGATAGAATAGGTAATTGTTCCATTAGGAGCTCTTGTCTTATAGAAGTAACCGGTGTTGGATAGAAGACTGTTTTAGTTGCCGGCTTGAGAAGAAGCTACACATTCATCTTACTCGAGAAATGACTTTTGAATCGAGAGCTTTTTTAAAAAATATTCCTATTTAGGAACTTCACTGAGAGAAAGTAAAGAGAGTAACTGCAATAAGGCAAATTTGACAGCATCCGATTTTGTACAGTGCAGACGCTTTTGGGGCATTCTCCTTCATGAAAATGGCATCAAGCCGATGTGGGACTTGAGGAATAGAAGGAGCTCTTTGGAGAGTGGAGAGGAATAACCGGGATTTTAAGCATTCTTCGTCCCTTATCCGCACATAGATCTTTTGACAGCTGGGATGGACTTTTGGTTTTGGGATTGCTCGGAACTTCACTAAAAGCAGGGGAAAGAAGTGACATCATATATAAAGAAAAGGACTCGAATGCAAGCTCCTATGGAACTGTTTGGTGGAATTGAATCAAGAGTACCACTTACAATTGAATCAGGAACCGCCGCTAGAAGGGGAACTGAATCCGATCCTGCTTGACTTTCTTTGCCTAGGATGAATACCCGTTCTTAGAGTGATAGTAGCTGTGAAAGTCTCCGGTGTGATTGAATCAGTAATCGCTCCTACCTGTTCAAGATTTTCTAACTGTGAAATCATCCCTTGCTCTCGTAAGCGGTGTCACTGCTTTCACCGAGGGGGATAGAATAAGCTCTTTGTGACGCTAACTAGAAAAATCATAAGAGAAGAAAGATCGTAGCGAATGAAAGGTGGGGCACAAGGCTATCCGAGTTCACAGGTGTCGTTGTTTATCCCCTTATTCATTAAGATTGGGTTGATGTTCAGTGACTGGCCTTTCTCTTATGATTGAATCTATATGCATTCTTTCTTAGGATAGGACCTGATCGACCCAATCAATATGTATAGTAGAATCAAATTGATTCCTACTTCAACTCTTTTTTCTCTTTTCTCAACTAGTTAAGAGGAGTCATGGAAAGAACAGGTTCAAAATCACGATCAATTCCTTTTTCAAATGCAGCTGCACGAGCCCTTCCCGCGTGCCATAAATGACCTACGAATAGGAAGAACCCTAGAACAAAATGAGAGGTAGCTAACCAACTTCTAGGAGAGACATAATTGACTGCATTGATCTCGGCACCACCTACGGAATTTAATGAACCTAAAGGCGCATGGGTCATACGCAGAACGTCGTTCTTGCCAAGGTTGTATGTCTTTTTTCAACCTCCTCAAGTCCAAACCATTTGGACCTCTTAGAGGTGAGCGCGCAAATCCCAAAAACGCATAGTTTCTCCTCCAATAAAGAA